ATGATCGATTACAAATATCTATGATCTGTCTTCTCTATAAAGGACCTGAAATACCTTGCTTACGTATCATTGGAAAATGCATTAACATAAATACGGCAGTAAGAAGAGGTAATACAAAAGTGTGTAAACTATAAAAACGGGTCAAAGTAGATTGACCCACACTAGCACTTCCACGCAATAACTCTACTAAAGGTGATCCTATTACGGGAATAGCTTCAGGTACGCCTGTCACGATTTTTACTGCCCAATAACCGATTTGGTCCCGGGGTAAGGAATAACCAGTTACACCAAACGATGCAGTCAATACAGCCAGAACCACACCCGTAACCCAAGTCAATTCGCGAGGTTTTTTAAATCCGCCCGTGAGATACACACGAAATACGTGTAGGATCATCATTAGGACCATCATACTTGCTGACCATCGATGAACTGATCGGATTAACCAACCAAAGTTGGCTTCAGTCATTATGTATTGAACAGAGGCAAAAGCCTCCGTAACGGTCGGACGATAGTAAAAAGTCATAGCAAAACCCGTAGCTACTTGTACTAAAAAACAAGTAAGTGTGATCCCTCCTAGACAATAAAATATATTGACATGAGGAGGAACATATTTACTAGTTATATCATCTGCAATCGCCTGAATCTCGAGACGCTCCTCGAACCAATCATATACTTTATTGAGATAGGTAAACCAAGGGGACTCCCCCTCTGAGAACCGTATATGAGAATTTCATCTCGTACGGCTCAAGCAGAAACACCCAAATACTGATTACAATGGATATGTAATAGAAAATTTGAAATTTCTTATTTATCCACTTGATTCAATCGTCTCTGAAGATACGAAGGAACCAAAATCCGAACTCTCTTCTTTGTTGTGATGAGAATGCCAAAATATCAAGTTAGCTCATCTGTCTTTATGTTGATCGTTACAGGCCTCTTGAATCTTCTATTCCCCTATTTATTTGTTATTTGATTTGTTGTTTTTGTTTGTGCGTAATGCAGATTGACTATTGTTTACTATTTTTTTTTGATAGGAATTCTCTTGTTGAGACCCTATGAATCGATTGAAACCTCAGATTCATACTAGAACCACGATGATTCAATAAAACCCAAAAACTAAGACCAAGGGTTCTATGAGTAAGAACTATTTGATCATCACTTATTCATAGATGTAATGACTAAAAATCCAGAGAAAGATTTGTCCTTCGGTCAAAATAAGCATGATTCTAAAGGAAGAAAAATCGTTCAATTTAGCAAATACCTCTTTGTTTGAAAATTTTTTGAAGTCCAGTCACGAGGTCTGAATAGTAGGTATGAATCATAGTTCAAATATTTCTTGATCTATTCCATATATTCCGTGCTCCAGATACTAGGATGAATATCCGACGAGGCAGAACCATCTCTGTCGAGATGACAGACCCATTCTCTGTACTATCAATAGGATCAATTATAACAAGTCGCACACTCATATTCCGGAAATACCGAAACAACGGAATTCCACGGTCAAACTACCAGAATGGACTATAAATCTGAGTCCTAAGTGATTCATTTTTGATTGAAAAGCTAGGGCTTCTGGTTCTTATGGACCTAATTCATTGAAATTCCATCCAGTAAAACGGAAGAATTATAAATCTCTAAAATAATAGATAGGAATATCGCAAATAGAGCCATTGCGACACCCATAAATGGGGTGGTTCCCCATCCAGGAGCCACTTTACCATATTCTGAATTCAATGGTTTCAATAAATCCCCTGTAATAGTTCGTCTTGGCCCAGATCTAGCACTACCCTCAACGGTTTGTGTAGCCATAAATACTATTGCATTGGTTGAGATCTGTTGACTTTGTATACTATTCCGTTGTAAATAAACGATCTTATCGTAGCATAGATCCATCGTGGTCTTGAAATTCTCTAATAATGGAAACAGCAACCTTAGTCGCCATCTCCATATCTGGTTCACTTGTAAGCTTTACAGGGTACGCCTTATATACCGCTTTTGGGCAACCCTCTCAACAACTAAGAGATCCATTCGAGGAACACGGAGACTAATTGAAGTAATGAGTCCCCCATATGGGGGACTCATTACTTCAATTAAGATAATGAAAAATCATTTCGTCTTTTTAGTCGGGACCTTAGGCGGGTCTCGAAAAAATATAGCGAAAAAGATTATCCCTAAAGTCGAGACTAAGAGGAATGTATAAACCAATGCTTCCATAGATTCGATCGTTGTTTACAATTATAGCTTCCACACCTGTTCATTTAGGATTATTTCCCAGATAAAGAAAGGACAAGAGCAAAGAAAGGCGATGATTCAAATCAATATTTCTACGGTACCTTATGTCAAATCAAAAAAATAAAATATAGAGGCGAAAGATACCGGAGCAATGTTGTATCAGACTACCTGTCTCCTTGTAGTTGGATCTCCAAGTTTTTGGAATGCTCCAAATTCCACTTGAGCATCCAAATCTGGGTCAATCCCAGCAAAAACATCTCTGAACAAGGTTCGAGCGCCATGCCAAATGTGTCCGAAAAAGAAGAGCAAAGCAAACGTAGCATGTCCAAAAGTGAACCAACCCCTTGGACTGCTCCGAAAAACACCATCGGATTTCAAAGTAGCACGATCTAATTCAAAAATTTCACCCAATTGGGCACGTCTAGCATATTTTTTCACAGTAGCAGGATCGCTATAGCTGACTCCATTGAGTTCGCCACCATAGAACTCAACAGTTACACCCACTTGTTCGACACTATACTTCGATTCTGCCCTTCTAAAAGGAACATCGGCTCTCACAATTCCGTCTCCGTCCACCAAAACTACTGGAAATGTTTCAAAAAAAGTAGGCATACGGCGTACAAAAAGTTCATGCCCTTCTTTATCTCTAAAGATAGGGTGTCCTAACCATCCAACAGCTATCCCATCCCCGTTGTCCATTGAGCCTGCCCGGAATAATCCACCTTTCGCCGGATTATTACCGATGTAATCATAAAAAGCTAATTTTTCGGGAATTTTAGACCAAGCTTCCGATAAACTCAGATTTTCGGCTAGACTGGCGCCAACTCTTCGATATATTTCTTGCTGGAAGTATCCCTGATCCCACTGATAACGAGTGGGACCAAATAATTCGATCGGGGTAGTTGCTGAACCATACCACATAGTTCCAGCAACAACGAAAGCTGCAAAAAAGACAGCAGCGATACTACTGGAAAGGACAGTTTCAATATTGCCCATACGTAATCCTTTGTATAGACGTTGGGGTGGGCGGACACTAAGATGGAATAGACCTGCTAATATACCCAATGTACCTGCTGCAATATGATGAGAGGCTATTCCTCCCGGAACAAAGGGATCAAAACCTTCCGCACCCCACGCTGGATTTACAGATTGTACTTTTCCGGTTAGGCCATAAGGATCGGATACCCATATTCCAGGACCATACAAGCCTGTTACATGAAATGCGCCAAACCCAAAGCAAGCCACCCCTGAGAGAAATAAATGAATTCCAAAAATCTTGGGCAAATCCAAGGAGGGTTTTCCCGTACGTTCATCACAGAATATTTCTAGGTCCCAATACACCCAATGCCAGATAGCTGCTAAGAAGCACAAGCCAGAAAACACAATATGTGCCCCGGCCACACCTTCGTAACTCCAAATACCCGGATTCGTTATAGTTCCTCCTGTAATACTCCAACCGCCCCATGAATTGTTTATTCCTAAACGAGTCATGAAGGGTATAACGAACATACCCTGTCTCCACATTGGATCAAGAACGGGGTCAGAAGGATCAAAAACTGCTAATTCGTATAGAGCCATCGAACCGGCCCAACCGGAAACTAGAGCTGTATGCATTATATGGACAGAAAGCAGCCGACCGGGATCATTCAATACGACGGTATGAACACGATACCAAGGCAAACCCATGGAAATACCCCTTTCTCAAAGATAAAATAGATACTATGTAACTTTATCACATTGGAAATAACTATGCTATGGACCTCACCTTTTCATTGGATTATCTCGAAACAAGGGTTAATATTTATTCTGTTCCGTTAGTAATAATTGAACAATTCTGTTCGTAGGAACAAAGAGAAGCAGATCTATTCTATACCCAATAAGTACCAATACGCAATGGGGGGATTAATCCTATTTTTTGTGAGCGAATGTATAGATACTTGTTTCTCATTCGAACGATCCGTTCGTAAGAATTTTCCTTTATTCCGTCTTCCTCTATGAATCTTCCAATCTATCGATAAAATACGATAAACGACAATATTATGAAGACAATAAACCATTGTTTGTTACGTTTCCACATCAAAGTGAAATAGAATACTTCATTTTTCTTTCATTTAATGCCCATTGGTGTTCCAAAAGTACCTTTTCGGAGTCCTGGAGAGGAAGATGCAGTTTGGGTTGACGTATAGTGTGACTTGTCAGACATATTGGGTCATATGGGATTTCCCCGTTCTCTCCCCCGATCGAGATATCCTCTGTTTCGCCCAAGAAAGATTGATTGAACCATCAATAATTCGAAGCGTGAAGTGCAATTAGATCAATTTATTTGGTTGGAGGATCAATATTCTCAATTAAAAGAATTTATGGTTGGCTTGGACCAATAAAATGAAGTATACAGGCTCCGTTCAGAAAATACCAAGGTAATCCATGTATGATTACCACCCTATCAGAAATGATTCCTTTATACCATATGAGTGATCCCAAATTGCCAATTAATGGAATAATATGATGAATACATCGAATATTTTGTGGAAGGCATGAAAATGAAACAAATTGAAAAAAAAAAAAAAGAAGTCATAGCAAAAAGAAGTGGTACTGGGATCATTTGTCCTATATGTGCAAATCGAATTCGGGCAGATCTTTACCCGGAGTAGAGCATAAACCTAAAAGAGTGGAAGAGGCCCATTCGGGAACAAGAAAATTACATCGTGATTTAGATCTCGATGAAACAATACATCAATGAGGGGTTAGCTCGATAAGTTCAGTGAATTCTTTTTTTATTTTATAGGGAAGCAAGTCAAAACTCATGTTTCTTAAAAAATGGAAGAAAAAGCCCGCTACGAAAAAAGAAATAGGGCTGGAATCGACAATTTCTTTTTTTTTTTTCTCAATTTTGATTTTTTGAACCGTATGCACCCAAAGGTGCGTGTACGGTTCCTAAGGAATAGAATTTTGTCCTAATCAACCGACTTCATCGAGAAAGATTACTTTTTTTAGGCCAAGAAGTTGATAGCGAGATCTCGAATCAACTTGTTGGTCTCATGGTATATCTCAGTATAGAGGATGATACCAGGGATCTGTATTTGTTTATAAATTCTCCCGGCGGATGGGTAATCCCAGGAATAGCTATTTATGATACTATGCAATTTGTGCCACCAGATGTGCATACAATATGCATGGGATTAGCCGCTTCAATGGGATCTTTCATCCTGGTTGGAGGAGAAATTACCAAACGTCTAGCATTCCCTCACGCTTGGCGCCAATGAGTTTTTTTATTTGAGAGAAAAAAAGACTATGCCTTCGTCATATGGAATATGAATAAAATAATAATAATATTAAGTAATAATAGCATGGCATTTCAAGTTCGATATGAGCAAACTATTATTATTTTTTCATAATATGAGATTATGTATCGAGATAGTAGTATGAAAGAAAGGTTATTTCCGACTTGATCTTATGTATCGGGGTCCATTTCAGCGTCACAAACCTTTTTGCTTCCACATCAGAAGTCTCTTTCCAATATTTATGTTATGAAAGAGTGTGAAAATAAAAAAAAAAAAAGATCATTTTTTACTTATTTTTATTTGATCGGATCAGAAAGAAACTTTGGGATTGCTGAATCACAGACGAGATAAATATATAAAGCAACGGAACCATCATAGTATTTTTTGATTACTCCGAAAGGAAGGATGGTAAATGGATCATTCAACGATCTGGGTCTGATAGATTCGACTTGTCTCTTTCTTCGATGAAAAAAGAGAAAAAAAAATTCCATTACAGAGCCGTATGCACAAAAGATGCCTGTACGGTTGTTCAATTCTATCTTTTTCTCCCTGCTTGTTATTCTTTATCCCTTCCCTTCGCCCAATCATGCGAGATAGAGGAATCGTTCATTATGTTATATCATCAGGGTTATGATCCATCAACCTGCTAGTTCTTTTTATGAGGCACCCACAGGAGAATTTATCCTGGAAGCGGAAGAACTACTGAAACTCCGCGAAACCCTCACAAGGGTTTATGTACAAAGAACGGGCAATCCTTTATGGGTTGTATCCGAAGACATGGAAAGGGATGTTTTTATGTCAGCAACAGAAGCCCAAGATTATGGCATTGTTGATCTTGTAGCGATCGAAAATACCGGGGATTTCGCATAAATCTTTGATTCCATTTCGAATCATAATTTGAATGAACCCTTATTTGATCTTTTATCTTCTTACCTGGGTAAAGAAGTAATTCATAATCATCCGGTTAGGATCGATCTAAACCAGCCCATTCTGTATATGATTCAGCATGCCAACTATTAAACAACTTATTAGAAACACAAGACAGCCAATCAGAAATGTCACGAAATCCCCCGCTCTTCGAGGATGTCCTCAGCGTCGAGGAACATGTACTAGGGTGTATGTGCGACTCGTTCAGATCATGAGCTAGAACAAATGAGACGACTTTTACAGTATCAATGACTCGTACCAATGAATAGAATGGAAGAACTCCATTCACTATCGAAAAATAAAGATCTCTCGTATACCTCTATTTGTATGGAATTTATGGTTTCCATTGGTGCAAATCCAATCACCTCGATTTGAGATGAAAAGCAATTCCCATTGGTAGCAAATGGTTATCCATTAAGCGGGGGAATGATATTTAAGAAGCAGAAAGATTATGCTCCTACTCTTGCAAGAACGGACTAACAGGGTCAGCTACCTATTCAACCTTCATAATTAAATGCCGTCACTGTATGGATAGATCCCATTGAAAAAAGACCTATTACTCGATAATTCATCGGTAGAGCCAAAGAGCGTGAACTGTACAAGTTACCAATAACATTGATTAAATGAGGAAAGGGGCTCCGGTGTATAGAGAGGACCTCGCCGTTTAAGAAGTAACCATAGAAACGATGGAAGCCACTATTTGTCCATTTACGATTTATTTTATACCTAATATCGGTACAATTTCTTTTTTTTTTTTGAGGTGAAATGCCTGGAAGAAATAAAAAAATCGTGGTTGGGAAGGTTATAGTAGCAAAAGCCATTGGAATTTTTATTTTCATTTTATACATCGGAAGAATCCGTTTTGTTATTAATAAACCAGGAGAGGGGAAAAGAATGACTGAAAGAAAAGAAATCAATTAGTTATTCATCAAAGTTTCTTTTGATTCAATGACCAGAGTTAGACGAAGATATATAGCTCGGAGACGTAGAACAAAAATTCGTTTATTTGCAGCAACCTTTCGAGGGGCTCATTCAAGACTTACTCGAACTACTACTCAACAGAAAATGAGAGCTTTGGTTTCCACTCATCGGGATAGAGGCAGGCGAAAGAGAAGTTTTCGTCGTTTGTGGATCACTCGGATAAATGCAGTAACTCGTGAGAATAGGGGATCCCATAGTTATAGTCGATTAATACTTGATCTGTACAAGAGGCAGTTGCTTCTTAATCGTAAAATACCTGCACAAATAGCCATATCAAATAGGAATTGTCTTGACACGATTTCCAATGCGATCATCAAATAAGGAGATTGGAAGGAATTCACTGGAATACTTTAAACGGAGTTCCCCGGAGAATGAACTCCGGGAGGGTATAGTAGAAATTCGTATGATAAGATAAGTAGTAGGAATGAACGAACACGTTTCAATAAAAAAAAAGATTTATTCTTCCCCCATTCTTTTTTTTATTATTACATTACGGCGCGACAATCTCTCGGCTTTTTCGAACAAAACTTCAATCTGAGTTCGAATTAGAGTTTTGATTCGATTGAGAAGAATAGGCTTATTTATTTCTGGTTCTAGGACCAGTAGTTCTAGGGATCGACCCGGTTCTCTCAAACTGTTTCTCATTATTAAGAAAAGGTAACGAAGATAAAATACGAGCTTGTTTTATAGCAATAGTAATTAATCGTTGTTGTTTCAAGGTTAATCTATTCACTCGTCTAGATAATATTTTTCCTTGTTCACTAATAAATTGATTAATTAAACTCATGTTTCTATAATCAATTCGATCCCCCGATCCAATTGGGGGCAAACGCCTATGAAAAGATCGCTTGGATTTATGAAAGGGCCGCTTGGATTTATCCATGGTTTATTTCTTATTTCTAAAATCCTATTTCTTCATTCATCTCGGATCCGACCAAAATAGGACTGGATTTGTATATATTATATATATATATATGTAATTTCTTCCTCTTCCTTGGAAGAGTGGCACACGCGTTCCGTTCGATTTATTTCTTTATCTCCCCATGAATCGTATGTTTGTAACAATAAGGGCAGAATTTTTTCAAGTCCAATTGACTAGGTGTATTGTGTCGATTCTTTTGAGTAATATATCTGGAAATGCCCCGCGATTCTTTATTCAAACCATTTCGGACACAACTGGTACATTCCAAAATAACTACTACTCTGACATCTTTACCCTTAGCCATGAACCTCCTTTGGATTTTGAATTCACTCAATTCTTCTATTTTCGATTCGAACCGAAGCGAAGAAGAAAGGAATGAAAAATAAATAGACGAGAAGTTGCTAACTCGAAATCCAATTCAATTATGAAAGATTTCGTTGCAATCAATAGAGTAATCAAATTATTAAGTAATACAAATATTTCTAACTATCAATTATTCCCAATCCCAGTATTTCATTTAGTATCTTGTATGATCTTGAACAGCCTGCCCTCGACCCACATTTCCATTTCTGTTCTCCCTATATTAACCCGAACCCGAGTTTCGATGAGATTCAATCCACTTTTATTCTTTACTCTTTCTTTCCTATCCTAAAGAACTGAAAAAGGGGGGGGTTAGTCACAGAGAATTTATTGTATCTCTAATCTTCTTGATCCCTTCCCATGTCAATAACTAGAATGAAAAAAAGGGGAATGTCAACGCATCTGGGAATAAACGATTGATCTCTATCAATAGACCCGCCAAAGACCCGAACCATAGAGTAGTTAGCACAGGTGCCGTGGAGAGATATGTTTTTATATCTCGCATTGAAAATCCTCCTTCTTTAAAGTGAACTTTATTGACTTTATTGTATATTGTAATACATATATGATCAGATGCATATGTAGTTAAAGATCATTTGTACGGGGAATCTCTAACCAAAATGGATATATACAACGATCCGGTAGATGAAATCTACCTGTCCCTAAAACAGAAAAAGATGAACCCTCCTTCCTGAGCACTACTGATAAATATTCATTCCTTTATACGTTTATACGTTAGGTATGTATATAATTCTTTATGAGAATGAAACCAAAAAACCAAAAAGAAGAAATGGCAAAATAAATTCTATTTAGATAGAGGAAATTATGATGTGGAAAACAAAACATGGATTCCCTACAATGGCACTGTACAACAAATGAAAGGGATGTAGCGCAGCTTGGTAGCGCGTTTGTTTTGGGTACAAAATGTCACGGGTTCAAATCCTGTCATCCCTACTTATCACTTCTCCTATGGACAGTAACGAGGGGTCAATTGAGATCGATTAAAATTGGACACAATCTACCATTTTATGATACTATACATACAAGATGTATTGGGGGTACAAAAAGAATCCTTTTCTTGACATCCGTATCTCCCATCATAATAAAGCGCTCTTAGTTCAGTTCGGTAGAACGTGGGTCTCCAAAACCCGATGTCGTAGGTTCAAATCCTACAGAGCGTGATTCTGTTCTTTTAATGTTGAATCACAATAAAATAACTTCACTAACTTGAACTGCAACCTGAATTTGACCTCCTGGAGATTAAGGAGGAGGTCAATTAAAAAAAAGAGATGTTACT